AAAGAAATCATTTTATCTACTAATAGTGGCCAAATTGGCGTATTACCAAACCACGCCCCTATTGCCACGGCTGTAGATATAGGTCTTTTGAGAATACGCCTCAACGACCAATGGTTAACGGTGGCTCTGATGGGTGGTTTCGCTAGAATAGGTAATAATGAGATCACCATTTTAGGAAATGATGCGGAGATGAGTACTGACATTGATCCGCAAGAAGCTCAGCAAGCTCTTGAAATAGCTGAAGCTAACTTGAGTAGAGCTGAGGGTAAGAGACAAGCAATTGAAGCGAATCTAGCTCTCAGACGAGCTAGGACACGAGTAGAGGCTGTAAATGCTATTTCCTCCTAGTCAAGTCAATACATCAAAATAATCAAAAGAAGTTCATTAGAACTGTATTATTATACACCACATTTTGATTCTGCCGATTGAACAAATCAAGTCTAATCTGATATAACGAAAAAAAAAAGAAAATGGGTAGAAAAACTTATTAGATATCACTCAATTGACTTCGGTATCTAATAAGTTCTACCTACTATTGGATTTGAACCAATGACTCCCGCCGTATGAAAGCAATACTCTAACCACTGAGTTAAGTAGGTTATTTATCACAAAAAAAGGGACCCATCACTTATAGGATTATAAGTGGAATATCATTTCTAAGCAATACCAATCTGTTAACAGTAGACGGATCAGAGAGCTATCATGTGGGATTATGGAATATCCATCTTGACAAGAAATTATCCATATGTTAATATATCTATGACAAGGGCTATAGCTCAGTTAGGTAGAGCACCTCGTTTACACGTGCGCTAATGCTTTTCAGGGGAGCCCATTATGCAATAAACATAATTGATCTTATTGACAAATCGATGTCTTACTCCATGGATTCGAGGGAACAAGAGAACAATAGCCTGACAAATATTGGGTTCGGTCCGATTCAGGTGCGAATTCAAGTGCCAAATCAAATAGAACCCGCCATCGCCATTGATTTGATAGTTGATAAGGTAAATACCCAGTCCATTCAATGCTAGGCATAATGAGTATAAGGGCCTCAAAATAACCTTTTTTCGTCCTATGAACTTTAAGGTGTATGAAGTCTCATATTCGACTCTTGCAGCGTAGCGATAGAGACTCCATCTAACTTAGTTTGATCTAGGCCGAAGGCAGACCTAAGTCAAGGTAACCCTTCTTTGAAACACTTTGGTATTGCTCCTAGATCAGAATACAAATGATGAATCAGAGCACATGGAACCATCTCATTATTTTCCTGTAAAGAAAAATATGGTGGACTAACTGATCTTTACATCAGTTTATGAAAGAGCCCAATGCAACAAAATGCATGTTGGGTCTTTGAAACAGTTCGAATCATTTCGATAATAATCAGTTTGATCTGTTTTACCGAGAAGGTCTACGGTTCGAGTCCGTATAGCCCTAATACATTCTATTTTAGTTTAGTATAGTTTTCATTTCCTCATTAGTACTTGTTTATAGACTGGCCGGTTGGTTGGTCCAAAAGTATTACCGCATGTTCATGTAAATACATAGGGACAGGAAAATAAAAACAATAAAAAACAATAATTCATTCCAATAGATCTAATCAGTATTTGTAAAATCTCGGATAGGATAAAATACTCATCTTCCTCCATTAATCTTCGTGGATGGATTACATATGACCTTTTTCCTCTTTTCCTGTCCATGATTAAAGAGTTAGTGATATATTTTTGCGTTGGTATATCGAATCCGGTCAATTTATGAAGTGAGAATCATGACATGATTCTGTCTAAAAACTTCAACAGTCACATAGATCTAGGACCTATTCTTTTCTTGTATTTGTTTTGTGTGTGGAGTCGCCTGACTAATCGCTTTTTGACAGAACAACAACCCCAATTGATTGATTCAGAGATAATGCAGAGATAATGAATTGGTCCTAAATGTATCAATTTCCTTCTTCTATATTCTATGAGTTGAGTTGGTTTTGGGATTTGGTCTGTCAAATCATTCGATAATGTCTAATTCTTTCTATTAGAAGTATCTTTCTTATGTAGATTAGATAATTTACGATTCTGTCTATTATACCACTCTGTGGTATCTTTCATTGTGTAATGTGGGTTTGCTGTAAAACAAACCTTTTTCTTGTAGTGAAATCCAACCCATCGGGTGGTCTTACTATTACTAAGTGTTATTGCCGTAACAAAACAAAGAAGTATTTTGGCCAAATTGCGATTTTTCTTTAGTACTCGAGATTGGTCTGAAATGGAATGACTCTTTTTTTTTTTCATTATCTCCTTTTTTTTCATTATCTCATTATATATATATGTAATGAAACATAGGATTAATTCGCATTATTAATTTAGTAGTATTATCAATTAGTATTAGAATATGTGCTAGTATAATATTTAATTAATATTTTAGTTTAGTAATTAGTAATTAATTACTATTTAATTACTTTACTTTTTTCTTTTTATTTTTTTTATAGAGTATTTTTATACTCTATTTTATA